AGGATGACTAATGTATGCAGCCTAATGAGGAGTAATACTATAAAAAGAAAAAATAAAGAACTCTATTTCAGAACTATGAGACAGAATATTCTGTTTTCTTATTTACTCTTTCTTTATTTTTGGATTTTATTTCTATTTTTCTATTTAAAGTAGATCGATTTAGATAATGTATCTATAAGCAAAGTAATATACTTCAAACAAAGTAGGAATTCGCAAGATGGAGAAAATCATTGCAGTTATTGAAGTCTAGGGACTTAGAGCATATCCTATTTGAAGGAGGATGGAATTCAAATAGGGTAAGGGATCCTTCCTTCTATTGATTTGATAGAAATTCGTTTTTCTTTTCCTGTCTCTATGATTTTCGAAGAATGAGCCTGTGGTAATGCTTTTATCTCTATTCTATGGCGCAAGCGACCGTCCAGTCTATAAACAAGTACTAATGAGAAAATGAAAACTATACTAAAGGAAACATAGGATCTCTATCCTAAAATCTAAAAATAGGACATATTAGGGCTATACGGATTCGAACCGTAGACCTTCTCGGTAAAACAGATCAAACGGATTATTATCGAAATGATTCGAACTGTTTCAAAGACTCAACATGCATTTTTTTGCATTGGGCTCTTTCATCAACTGATGTAAAGATCAGTTAGTCCACCATAGTTTTTCTTTACGGAAAGATAATGAGATGGCTCCCTGTGCTCTGATTGATTATTTGTATTATGATCTATCTAGGAGCAATACCAAAGTGTTTCAAAGGAGGATTACCTTGACTTAGGTCTGCCTCCGGCCTAAATTAAATCAACCTAAGTGAAATGGAGTCTCTATCGTTCCGCTGCAAGAGTTGACTATGAGACTTCATACACCTTAAAGTTCATAGAACGAAAAGAAGTTTTTTGGAGGCCCTTATCCTCATTACGCCTAGCATTTAGTGGGCTGGATATTTACCTTATCAACTAGCAAATCAATAAGGGTTCTATTTGATTAGGCACCTGAATTGGCACCTGAATCGGACTGAACCGACTGTTTGTCAGGCTACTGTTCTCCTATTCTCTCGAATCCATGAAGTAAGACATTGATTTTGCAATAAGATCAATTATGTTCATTGCATAATAAGCTCCCTTGAAAAGCATTGGCGCACGTGTAAGCGAGTTGCTCTACCGAACTGAGCTATAGCCCTTGTCAGAGATATCTTAACATATAGATAATTTCTTGTCAAGATGAATATTCTCTAATGCCAGAGGATATCCCTTTGATCTGCTTACTATATAACATAGTAATAACGGAGCAGTATTGCTTATAAAAAGGATTCGATCTATAATCGATCGAAGTAATGGGTCTTCCTTTGTGGTGATAAATTGCCTACTTAACTCAGTGGTTAGAGTATTGCTTTCATACGGCGGGAGTCATTGGTTCAAATCCAATAGTAGGTAGGTAGGTAGAAAAATTACTAGATAGCATTGGACTTACTTCGCTTCGCTATCTAATAACTTTTTCTACTCCTCTTCCCTTTTTCTTTGTATCAACTAAACCTTTGGATTGTCTTCAATTGGATGGGGGAATCCAATTGATAGCCTCGACTCGTATCCTAGCTCGTCTGAGAGCTAGCTTCGCTTCAACCAATTCTTTCGTACCCTCAGCTCTACTCAAGTTAGCTTCGGCTATTTCAAGTGCCTGTTGAGCTTCTTCCGGATCAATGTCACTACCCAGTTCCGCATCATTTCCTAAAATGATGATCTCATTATTAACTATTCTCGCAAAACCGCTCCACAGAACCGCCGTTAACCATTGGTCGTTGAGGAGGCGTATTCTCAAAGGACCCATATCTACAGCTGTGTTAATGGGGGCGTGGTTTGGTAATACGCCAATTTGGCCACTATTAGTAGATAAAATGATTTCTTTCACTTCACAATCCCAAATAATTCGCTTAGGAGTTAGTACATAAAGATTTAATTTCATTTCTTCAATTTGTTCTCCTCTTCTAAGTTTATAGCTTTCGTGCTAGCTTCATCGATGTTACCCACCAAATAAAAAGCCTGTTCGGGTAGGCCGTCTAATTCTCCGGAAAGGATTAGTTGAAATCCCCTAATTGTTTCTGCAAGACCAACATACTTTCCTGCAGAACCGGTAAAAACTTCTGCCACAAAGAACGGTTGTGATAAGAAACGTTCAATTTTTCGTGCTCTTGCTACAGTTAAACGATCCTCCTCCGATAATTCATCCAACCCAAGAATTGCGATAATGTCCTGAAGTTCTTTGTAACGTTGTAAAGTTTGCTTAACTCTTTGCGCAGTTTCATAATGTTCGTTGCCAACGATCCGAGGCTGTAACATAGTTGAGGTTGAATCTAAAGGATCTACTGCTGGATAAATACCCTTGGAAGCTAATCCTCTGGAAAGTACGGTAGTAGCATCCAAATGTGCAAATGTTGTGGCAGGAGCAGGGTCGGTCAAATCGTCCGCAGGTACATAAACCGCTTGGATCGAAGTTATAGATCCCTTTTTGGTAGAAGTAATTCTTTCTTGCAAAGAACCCATTTCTGTACTAAGAGTAGGTTGATAACCCACTGCGGAGGGCATTCTCCCTAATAAAGCGGATACCTCCGATCCTGCTTGAACAAAACGAAAGATATTATCGATGAATAGAAGCACGTCTTGCTTATTAACATCTCGGAAATATTCTGCCATAGTTAGGGCAGTTAAACCAACTCTCATACGAGCTCCCGGCGGTTCATTCATTTGGCCATAGACTAGAGCTACCTTTGATTCCTCAATATTTTTTTCATTAATTACTCCGGATTCCTTCATTTCCATATAAAGATCATTTCCTTCACGAGTCCGTTCCCCTACTCCGCCAAATACGGATACGCCTCCATGAGCTTTAGCAATGTTGTTGATTAATTCCATGATGAGTACTGTTTTCCCTACTCCAGCCCCCCCAAATAGTCCGATTTTTCCCCCACGTCGATAAGGAGCTAAAAGATCGACCACCTTAATACCTGTTTCAAAGATGGATAATTTCGTATCTAACTCGATAAAGGCAGGCGCAGATCTATGAATAGGGAATGTTGCACTAGTATCTACAGGACCCAAATTGTCAATAGGTTCCCCAAGAACGTTGAAAATTCGTCCGAGAGTAGCTCCACCGACTGGAACACTGAGAGGAGCTCCCGTGTCAATCACTTCCATTCCTCTCATCAACCCGTCTGTAGCACTCATAGCTACAGCTCTAACTCGATTATTTCCCAATAATTGTTGTACCTCACAAGTCACATTAATTTGCTTACCGGCAGTGTCTCTACTCTTGACTACCAAAGCGTTATAAATATAAGGTAACTTGCCTGGGGGAAAAGTGATATCCAGCACGGGCCCAATAATTTGATCGATACGACCTGTGCTTTTTTCCTCAATTGTGGAAACCCCGGGACGAGAAGTAGTAGGATTGGTTCTCATAATTATCACATAATTTTCAAAAAAAAAGGAATTTGTCGAAATTTTGCTTTTTTTCTTGTTGAATAATGCCAAATCAAATCCAAAAAAAGAGCCAAAAATCCGAAAGTCAAAAGGAAATGAATTAGTTAATTCAATAAGAGAGAAAAGGGGACCAGGACTTGATTTCGTTGCCCAAGCGAATCCCATTCAATCGTTTACTCATGGAATGAGTCCGTTGGAAAGTTCAATCAATCTTTTTTTCATATACATTTCGCCTTTTGTGGAGGATCTGTCCCTACTCTACTTTCCTATCTAGGACTTCGATATACAAAATATATACTACTGTGAAGCATAGATTGCTGTCAACAGAGAATTTTCTTAGTATTTAGGTATTTACATTCAAAATAAGAAAGGGGCCTATTAAGAACTTGTAAAATAAGGATTAGGGATTGATTTGGGTTGCGCTATATCTATCAAAGAGTATACAATAATGATGGATTTGGTGAATCAAATCCATGGTTTAATAATGAACCATGTTAACTTACCATAACAACAACTCAATTCCTATCGAATTCCTATAGTAGAATTCCTATAGGATAGAACATACACAGGGTGTACGCATTATATATGAATGAAACATATTCATTAACTTAAGCATGCCCTCCATTTTCTTTAATGAGTTGATATTAATTGAATATCCTTTTTGTTTTAAAAGATTTTTGCAAAGGTTTCATTTACGCCTAATCCATATCGAGTAGACCCTGTCGTTGTGAGAATTCTTAATTCATGAGTTGTAGGGAGGGACTTATGTCACCACAAACAGAAACTAAAGCAAGTGTTGGATTTAAAGCTGGTGTTAAGGATTATAAATTGACTTACTACACCCCGGAGTATGAAACCAAGGATACTGATATCTTGGCAGCATTCCGAGTAACTCCTCAGCCGGGGGTTCCGCCCGAAGAAGCAGGGGCTGCAGTAGCTGCCGAATCTTCTACTGGTACATGGACAACTGTTTGGACTGATGGACTTACCAGTCTTGATCGTTACAAAGGACGATGCTATCACATCGAGCCCGTTGTTGGGGAGGAAAATCAATATATCGCTTATGTAGCTTATCCATTAGACCTATTTGAAGAGGGTTCTGTTACTAACATGTTTACTTCCATTGTGGGTAACGTATTTGGTTTCAAAGCCCTACGCGCTCTACGTCTGGAGGATCTGCGAATTCCCACTACTTATTCAAAAACTTTCCTAGGTCCGCCTCATGGTATCCAAGTTGAAAGGGATAAGTTGAACAAGTACGGCCGTCCTTTTTTGGGATGTACTATTAAACCAAAATTGGGATTATCCGCAAAAAATTATGGTAGAGCGTGTTATGAGTGTCTACGCGGTGGACTTGATTTTACCAAAGATGATGAAAACGTAAACTCACAACCATTTATGCGCTGGAGGGACCGTTTTGTCTTTTGTGCCGAAGCTCTTTATAAAGCACAGGCCGAAACCGGTGAAATCAAGGGGCATTACTTGAATGCGACTGCAGGTACATGCGAAGAAATGATTAAGAGAGCTGTATTTGCGAGGGAATTAGGGGCTCCTATTGTAATGCATGACTACTTAACTGGGGGATTCACTGCAAATACTAGTTTGGCTCATTATTGCCGCGACAATGGCCTACTTCTTCACATTCACCGGGCAATGCATGCAGTTATTGATAGACAGAAAAATCATGGTATGCATTTTCGTGTATTAGCTAAAGCATTGCGTATGTCTGGGGGAGATCATATCCACGCCGGTACAGTAGTAGGTAAGTTAGAAGGGGAACGCGAAATGACTTTAGGTTTTGTTGATTTATTGCGCGATGATTTTATTGAAAAAGATCGTGCTCGCGGTATCTTTTTCACTCAGGACTGGGTATCCATGCCAGGTGTTATACCGGTGGCTTCAGGGGGTATTCATGTTTGGCATATGCCAGCTCTGACCGAAATCTTTGGAGATGATTCTGTATTACAATTTGGTGGAGGAACTTTAGGACATCCTTGGGGAAATGCACCTGGTGCAGCAGCTAATCGGGTGGCTTTAGAAGCTTGTGTACAAGCTCGTAATGAAGGACGCGATCTTGCTCGTGAAGGTAATGAAATTATCCGAGCAGCTTGCAAATGGAGTCCTGAACTAGCCGCAGCTTGTGAAGTATGGAAGGCGATCAAATTCGAGTTCGAGCCGGTAGATAAACTAGATAAGTAGATAAAACTAGATATAAAGAAGGTCTAAATAAAAAAGAAGCGAAATAGAAAGAGAAAAAATCAGTTACAAAATGCAGTAATTCTTCTTTATTCTTCTAATTGATTGCAATTAAACTCGGCTCAATCTTTTTTTTTAAGATTGAGCCGAATAAAAATAGATCTTGATACGATCATGAGACTTGACAAATAGAGATTCCTCTATTCTATATATTTAGAATATATAAAGGTATAATACAATAAATAAATACAAATATAGTATTTATTTATTGTATTGGGAAAGAATCAATGAAAAAAGATTAGGAATCGAAATGCTACTATACGCGTCCGGAGGAGTATTCGGAATAATATTCTTCTATAATCCATTCTTGCGTCTTGCGCGGGGTCTTACTAATAGGACTTCGCTGCACGGGACGGGTCTTCATCGAAAAGCTAACTCCACCCGGCATTTTCATACCCTTTGGGTGGTATATCGCCTTAAAAAGTCTAAGGGGGTAGTATGAGATCTGTAGTAAGTAAGAGAATTTGCCCTTTGATTTTGATTGAGTATGCTATTTTTCCGCCTTTACCGCGCATTATTGTATGAGCTTCTAGAGAATAGAGGACCGCGTATGCAGGAAGGAAATTACAGCTTAATAAAAAAGTCTAAAAAAGCTTCAACTTTATGGCACTATCAATCAACTAAAAAGCCCTATGTATGAATCCTTACAACCGGTGGGATAGGATAAGAGCGAGTTTCGGTATACTGGGGCTGGGGGATATCCTTATTTCAAAACCTGACGCGCATCTTGCGTTTGTAGGGGTCCGAGAGTGGTTGAAGAAGTATTGCATGTGGAAGTAGGTAGACGAAACTTATTTAGGATTCGAAATGGGCGCATTCGACTAAAAGTCGTACTGAGACCTTTTTTAAAGGGTATTCTGAAAGAGGTATTTCATTTTCACAATCGCTTTCTTTTGAATCCAATTTCAAGTTCGATTAGAAGGATAGAAAGGCCGTGAGGACGGGAAAAGAAAAATCAAATCTTTTGAATTTTTAATTAGTTCTCTTTTTTTGCAATTTTCTTATTATCCATTCCATTCATTTTTTTTATAGAATACTAAAGTATTCTATAAAAAATCTTTATTTTGCAAACTAAAAAATACAATAGTCAATATTCCTTATAATAGATATACTTAATTATATTATAAGAATCTTAAGATATTTTTCGAATAGATAGAAATAGTAAATTTGAATTGAGACACCTATTCTATGACGGATTTTAACTTACCTTCTATTTTCGTGCCTTTAGTAGGCTTAGTATTTCCGGCAATTGCAATGGCTTCTTTATTTCTTTATGTGCAGAAAAATAAGATTGTCTAGAACCGACGGGGGCGAATTTTCTCAATGTATTTCCACGCAGGATCATAATACAGATATTTTTTAGTGTAAGTAATATGGTAGGGTATGTGGTTCTTTCTACACACAAACGAAAAACGGCTATGGATGCGGATATAGGCTACGAGCATAAATGCATGCATATGCGGAGCCGGGTATAGCGAGTTTTATTTTAAGTGGATCAACGAATATTTTTTGAATAGAAAGTCAATGTATCTAACCAATTATTTCACAGGAGTACTCGTTGCTGAAGGCAATTTCAGAATCAAAAAAAGTAAAGTCAAAATCATTTAGCTTATTCTCTCAATTTCAATCGACCGCTGCTGGATTTAGTATATCTAATATGAATTGGCGATCAGAACACATATGGATAGAACTTCTAAAAGGTTCTCGAAAAAGAGGTAATTTTTTCTGGGCCTGTATTCTTTTTCTAGGTTCACTAGGATTCTTATCGGTTGGGGCTTCCAGTTATCTTGGTAAGAATATGATATCTGTACTTCCATCTCAACAAATTCTTTTTTTTCCACAGGGGGTCGTGATGTCTTTCTACGGAATCGCGGGCCTATTCATTAGCTCCTACTTGTGGTGCACTATTTTGTGGAATGTAGGCAGTGGTTATGACCGATTCGATAGAAAAGAGGGAATAGTGTGCATTTTTCGTTGGGGATTCCCTGGAATAAAACGTCGCGTCTTCCTTCGATTCCTTATGCGGGATATCCAATCAATTAGAATTCAGGTTAAAGAGGGTCTTTATCCTCGTCGTATCCTTTATATGGAAATCCGGGGCCAGGGGGTCATTCCCTTGACTCGTACTGATGAGAAGTTTTTTACTCCACGAGAAATAGAACAAAAAGCTGCCGAATTGGCCTATTTCTTGCGTGTACCAATTGAAGTATTTTGAGTACCGATTGCATTTTTTTGAAATGAATTGAATGAGGACGAATTGGAAGAAGATTTTCTCAACACGGGGAGGAGGTCCCTTCGAAATTGGATTCGTTATTGTAAGGGGATTTTCGAGTATTTATCTAAAGGAAGGAACAAACGAGGATAAGAGAAAATTGCTTCTAATTTGTTTTGTCCAAGTGATGGCATAATATTCTTCCATTTTCATCCGAAAGCGCTTTTTTTTTTATTCTATTTCTCTATTCCACTCCATCTAGATCTAAGAAAGAACCCAATGCAATGAAATTCCACTAGTATACAAAAAAGAAAAATATATACAAGGTCTCAAACCTTGTTATAGAATTTTTGCTTCAAAGAAAAAGAAATATCATATAGAGTCAGCGAATGAAATAGAGTCAGCGAATGGAGCGGATTCATTAACAACTCAATTTACAGATCAAAAATGAAAAAAAAGAAAGCATTGCCTTCTTTCCTATATCTTGTATTTATCGTACTTTTGCCCTGGGGGGTCTCTTTCTCTTTTAACAAATGTCTGGAACTTTGGATTAAGAATTGGTGGAATACCAGGCAATCCGAAACTCTCTTAACTGATATTCAAGAGAAAAAGGTTCTAGAAAGATTCATAGAATTAGAAGAACTTTTTCTCTTGGACGAAATGATAAAAGAGAAACCGAAGACACATGTACAAAAACCTCCTATAGGAATACACAAGGAAATAATACAATTGGCCAAAATAGATAATGAGGATCATCTCCATATCATTTTGCATTTCTCGACAAATATAATCTGTTTGGCTATTCTAAGTGGTTCTTTTTTTCTGGGTAAAGAGGAACTTGTCATTTTGAATTCTTGGGTTCAGGAATTCTTCTATAACTTAAATGACTCAATAAAAGCTTTTAGTATTCTTTTAGTTACTGATTTTTTTGTTGGATTTCACTCCACCCGCGGTTGGGAACTACTAATTCGTTGGGTCTACAATGATCTTGGATGGGCTCCTAACGAGCTAATTTTCACTATTTTTGTTTGTAGTTTTCCAGTGATTCTAGATACATGTTTGAAATTTTGGGTCTTTTTTTATTTAAACCGTCTATCTCCTTCGCTTGTAGTCATTTATCATTCAATTAGTGAAGCATAAACTCATTTGATCTCCTGATATTAATCAAATTAGCATCTTTCTTCTTTTAGAAAGAAAGCCCTTTTCCTTTTTAGCAAAATTCTTTCTATTTCTACCTGCTCAAGGTATTCATCATTCCAGTACAACTGTTGCAGTAGAATGACAACAGACTCGTGTATAGGGAACTAGATTAGCTTAGCTACCTATCTAATTTATTGTAGAAATTCTGGGATCTGCGATTGGACATGGAAAATAGAAATACTTTTTCTTGGGTAAAGGAACAGATGATTCGATCTATTTCTGTATCGATCATGATATATGTAATAACTCGGACATCTATTTCAAATGCATATCCCATTTTTGCGCAGCAGGGTTATGAAAACCCACGAGAAGCAACCGGACGAATTGTATGTGCCAATTGCCATTTAGCTAATAAGCCCGTGGATATTGAAGTTCCCCAAGCTGTGCTTCCCGATACTGTATTTGAAGCAGTTCTTCGAATTCCTTATGATATGCAACTGAAACAAGTTCTTGCTAATGGGAAAAAGGGAGGGTTAAATGTGGGTGCTGTTCTTATTTTGCCCGAGGGATTCGAATTAGCGCCGCCCGACCGTATTTCTCCTGAGTTGAAAGAAAAGATAGGAAATCTCTCTTTTCAGAGTTATCGTCCCGATAAAAAAAATATTCTTGTGATAGGCCCTGTTCCCGGTCAGAAATATAGTGAAATCGTCTTTCCCATTCTTTCCCCCGATCCTGCTACGAAGAAAGACGTTCATTTCTTAAAATATCCCATATATGTAGGGGGAAACCGAGGAAGGGGACAGATCTATCCTGATGGTAGTAAGAGTAACAATACGGTCTATAATGCTACGTCAACAGGTATAGTAAGAAAAATACTACGTAAAGAAAAAGGGGGATATGAAATATCCATAGTCGATAC